GTTAATGTAGCTTAACCAATTAAAGCAAGGCACTGAAAATGCCTAGATGAGTATTAATACTCCATAAACATAAAGGCTTGGTCCTGGCCTTTCCGTTGGTTCTAGGTAAAACTACACATGCAAGTATCCGCACCCCAGTGAGAATGCCCTCTAACTCATGTCCGATTAAAAGGAGCGGGCATCAAGCACACTACAAAGTAGCTTATAACGCCTTGCTAAACCACACCCCCACGGGAAACAGCAGTGATAAAAATTAAGCCATAAACGAAAGTTTGACTAAGTTATACCTACACCACAGGGTTGGTAAATCTCGTGCCAGCCACCGCGGTCACACGATTAACCCAAATCAACAGAAATGCGGCGTAAAGCGTGTTTAAGAACAAAAGAAAATAAAGTTAAATTCTAACTAAACTGTAAAAAGCCCTAGTTAAAATAAAAATAAACCACGAAAGTGACTTTACATGCTCTGAATACACGATAGCTAAGGCCCAAACTGGGATTAGATACCCCACTATGCTTAGCCCTAAACCTAAATAATTAACACAACAATACTATTCGCCAGAGTACTACTAGCAACAGCTTAAAACTCAAAGGACTTGGCGGTGCTTCATATCCCCCTAGAGGAGCCTGTCCTATAATCGATAAACCCCGATAAACCTCACCAGCTCTTGCCAACTCAGCCTATATACCGCCATCCTCAGCAAACCCTAAAAAGGAACTGTAGTAAGCACAAGCATAAGACGTAAAAACGTTAGGTCAAGGTGTAGCCTATGAACTGGGAAGAGATGGGCTACATTTTCTTCTTAAAGAACACTAGAAATCTTACACGGAAGCTCCAATGAAACAAAGAGCAGAAGGTGGATTTAGCAGTAAACCAAGAACAAAGAGCTTGATTGAATCAGGCCATGAAGCACGCACACACCGCCCGTCACCCTCCTCAAATATAAAGACACTCCCAAACCTTTACCTTAATGTCCCTACTATGAGAGGAGATAAGTCGTAACAAGGTAAGCGTACTGGAAAGTGCGCTTGGATACACCAAAGTGTAGCTTAAACCAAAGCACCTGGCTTACACCCAGAAGACTTCACACACAATGAACACTTTGAACAAGTGCTAGCCCAACCATTACTTAATTAAACCCACATAATCAACTAAATCAAAACATTTAATCCCGTGAAAGTATAGGAGATAGAAAACTCACTTGGCGCTATAGAGAAAGTACCGTAAGGGAACGATGAAAGACAACCAAAAGTACAACACAGCAAAGCTTACCCCTTTTACCTTTTGCATAATGATTTAACTAGAACAAATTAGCAAAGAGACCTTAAGTTAACTACCCCGAAACCAGACGAGCTAACCATAAACAGCTTCACAGAGCAAACCCGTCTATGTGGCAAAATAGTGGGAAGATTTATAGTTAGAGGTGAAAAGCCTACCGAGCCTGGTGATAGCTGGTTGTCCAGAAAAGAATATCAGTTCAAATTTAAATCTTACCCGAAAAAACAAAGCAATTCTAATGTAAGTTTAAATAATAGTCTGGAGGGGTACAGCCCGCCAGACACAGGATACAACCTTTATTAGAGAGTAAGCTAAAATAAACAACCATAGTTGGCTTAAAAGCAGCCACCAATTAAGAAAGCGTTAAAGCTCAACAAACACCTAAATCTTAATTCCTAAAATAAGAAACTAGCTCCTAATATTTATAACTGGACTATTCTATTACTAAATAGAAGCAACACTGTTAATATGAGTAACAAGAATTAATTCTCCTTGCACAAGTTTATATCAGAGCGGATACACCACTGATAGTTAACAACAACACACATAACTCAAAGCCAAGACTAAACTACACAACAAATTGTTAACCCAACACAGGAGTGCATTCAAAGGAAAGATTAAAAGAAGTAAAAGGAACTCGGCAAACACAAATCCCGCCTGTTTACCAAAAACATCACCTCTAGCATTTTAAGTATTAGAGGCACTGCCTGCCCAGTGACATCTGTTCAACGGCCGCGGTATCCTGACCGTGCAAAGGTAGCATAATCACTTGTTCCCTAAATAGGGACTCGTATGAATGGCCACACGAGGATTTTACTGTCTCTTACTTCCAATCAGTGAAATTGACCTTCCCGTGAAGAGGCGGGAATACTACAACAAGACGAGAAGACCCTATGGAGCTTCAATTAACTACTCCAATAAAGACAAAACACCGCCCAACCAGGGCCCAACCATTCTTTACCTGGACTAGAAATTTAGGTTGGGGTGACCTCGGAGTACAAAAAAACCTCCGAGTGATTAAAATTTAGACTAACCAGTCAAAATACAACATCACTTATTGATCCAAAATTTGATCAACGGAACAAGTTACCCTAGGGATAACAGCGCAATCCTATTTAAGAGTTCATATCGACAATTAGGGTTTACGACCTCGATGTTGGATCAGGACATCCCAATGGTGCAACAGCTATTAAAGGTTCGTTTGTTCAACGATTAAAGTCCTACGTGATCTGAGTTCAGACCGGAGTAATCCAGGTCGGTTTCTATCTGTTCTAGGCTTCTCCCAGTACGAAAGGACAAGAGAAGCAAGGCCTACTTCACTAAAGCGCCTTCAAACTAATAGATGATCTTATCTTAATCTAGTAACTACCAACAACCCCTGTCCAAGAAACAGGACCCGTTAGAGTGGCAGAGCCCGGCAATTGCATAAAACTTAAACCTTTATAATCAGAGGTTCAACTCCTCTCTCTAACAAGATGTTTATAATTAACCTTCTAATACTAATCATCCCTATTCTCTTAGCCGTGGCATTCCTCACCCTAGTCGAACGTAAAGTCCTAAGTTATATACAACTACGCAAAGGACCAAATGTCGTAGGCCCTTACGGGCTCCTACAACCAATTGCCGACGCTATTAAACTATTCACCAAAGAACCTCTACGCCCTCTAACATCATCAATCTCCATATTTATTATTGCACCAGTCCTAGCCCTTACTCTAGCCCTAACAATGTGGGCCCCCCTACCCATACCATACCCACTAATCAACCTCAACCTAGGAATCTTATTTATACTAGCTATATCAAGCCTAGCCGTATATTCAATTCTGTGATCAGGCTGAGCCTCAAACTCCAAATACGCCCTAATCGGAGCCCTACGAGCAGTAGCGCAAACCATTTCGTACGAAGTAACCCTTGCAATTATCCTACTATCTGTACTCCTAATAAGCGGGTCTTTTTCACTGTCAACCCTAATTGCTACCCAAGAATTCACATGACTTGTCTTCCCATCATGACCCTTAGCCATAATATGATTCATTTCCACCCTAGCAGAAACCAACCGAGCCCCCTTTGATTTGACAGAAGGAGAATCAGAACTCGTCTCTGGATTCAACGTAGAGTATGCCGGAGGCCCATTTGCCCTCTTCTTCCTAGCAGAGTACGCCAACATCATCATAATAAACATTTTTACTGTTACCCTGTTCATAGGAGCCTTCCACAACCCACTCATACCAGAGCTCTACACCACCAACTTCGTACTTAAATCCCTAATCCTCACTATCTCATTCCTGTGAATCCGAGCATCATATCCACGATTCCGATACGACCAACTAATACACCTACTATGAAAAAATTTCCTACCCCTAACCCTAGCCTTATGTATATGACACGTAGCAATGCCCGTAATTACCGCAGGCATTCCTCCACAAACATAAGAAATATGTCTGACAAAAGAGTTACTTTGATAGAGTAAATCATAGGGGTTCAAACCCCCTTGTTTCTAGAATTACAGGAATTGAACCTGCTCCTAAGACTTCAAAAATCTCCGTGCTACCATATTACACCACACTCTACAGTAAGGTCAGCTAAATAAGCTATCGGGCCCATACCCCGAAAATGTTGGTTTATATCCTTCCCGTACTAATAAACCCCCTCATCCTCGCTATAATCCTATCCACAGTTGCTTTAGGGACCCTTATCGTAATAACAAGCTCACACTGACTGCTTGTTTGAATTGGATTTGAAATAAATATACTAGCCATTATCCCCATAATAATAAAACTACCCAATCCTCGCTCCACAGAAGCCTCCACCAAGTACTTCCTTACACAAGCAACCGCATCCATACTGCTCATATTAGCCATTATCATTAACCTCTTCCACTCTGGCCAATGAACTGTCACAAACACCCTAAGCCCAACAGCCTCAACCATCATAACCCTGGCCCTCACTATAAAACTAGGCCTATCTCCATTCCACTTCTGAGTCCCCGAAGTAACACAAGGCATCCCCCTAGCATCAGGCCTTATTCTCCTCACATGACAAAAACTAGCCCCACTATCAATCCTTTACCAAATTTCACACTCAATCAACCTAAACATTCTACTCACCATATCCATACTATCCATCCTGGTCGGAGGTTGAGGAGGACTCAACCAAACTCAGCTACGAAAAATCTTAGCATACTCCTCAATTGCCCACATAGGATGAATAACAGCCATCATGGCCTACAACCCCACCATAGCACTACTTAACCTCATTCTATATATCCTAATGACAACAACAACATTCACACTATTCATAGCCAACTCATCAACCACTACACTAGCTCTATCACACTCATGAAATAAAACACCCGTACTAACAGCATCCATTCTAGCAATCATATTATCACTAGGAGGACTCCCCCCACTAACAGGATTTCTGCCCAAATGAATAATTATCCAAGAACTAACAAAAAACGACAGCATCATCCTCCCAACCCTAATAGCCATAACTGCCCTACTAAACCTATACTTCTACATACGACTAACATACACCACATCCCTAACGATATTCCCATCTGCCAACAACATAAAAATTAAGTGACAATTCATAAACACAAAATGAACAACTTACATAGCCCCAATAATTGTTCTATCCACCCTAACACTTCCCCTAGCCCCAATAATATCAACACTAAACTAGGAATTTAGGTTAAGTAGACCAAGAGCCTTCAAAGCTCTAAGTAAATGGACACACATTTAATTCCTGCCTATAAGGACTGCAAGATTCTATCTTACATCGGCTGAATGCAAATCAACTACTTTAATTAAGCTAAGCCCTTCTAGATTGGTAGGCTTCCAACCTACGAAATTTTAGTTAACAGCTAAATACCCTAATCAACTGGCTTCAATCTACTTCTCCCGCCGCGAAGAAAAAAAGGCGGGAGAAGCCCCGGCAGGGTTGAAGCTGCTTTTCTGAATTTGCAATTCAGCGTGTAACGTACACTACAGAGCTTGGTAAAAAGGGGACTCCGACCCCTGTGCTTAGATTTACAGCCTAATGCCTGCTCGGCCATTTTACCTATGTTTATCAACCGCTGACTTTTCTCAACAAACCATAAAGATATTGGCACCCTCTATCTGCTGTTCGGTGCCTGAGCAGGAATAGTGGGCACCGCCCTGAGCCTGCTAATTCGAGCTGAACTTGGCCAACCCGGTGCCCTCCTAGGAGACGACCAGATTTATAATGTAATCGTTACCGCCCATGCATTCGTAATAATCTTCTTTATAGTTATGCCGATCATAATTGGGGGTTTCGGAAACTGACTAGTCCCCTTGATAATCGGTGCACCGGACATAGCGTTCCCACGTATAAACAATATAAGCTTCTGACTGTTACCCCCATCCTTCCTACTTCTACTAGCCTCATCCATAGTTGAAGCTGGAGCCGGAACCGGCTGAACTGTCTATCCTCCTCTAGCAGGAAACTTAGCTCACGCAGGAGCTTCCGTAGATCTGGCCATCTTTTCCCTCCACCTAGCAGGAGTATCCTCTATCCTGGGGGCAATCAACTTTATCACTACAATTATCAACATGAAGCCCCCTGCCCTCTCTCAGTATCAGACACCTCTATTTGTATGATCCGTCCTAATTACAGCCGTTCTCCTACTACTATCTCTTCCGGTCCTAGCTGCTGGAATTACAATACTACTAACGGATCGTAACCTAAATACTACTTTCTTCGACCCCGCGGGAGGAGGAGACCCCATTCTCTACCAACACCTATTTTGATTCTTCGGTCACCCCGAAGTATATATCCTAATTTTACCCGGATTCGGAATTATTTCTCACATCGTTACCTATTACTCAGGCAAAAAAGAACCTTTCGGATATATAGGCATGGTATGAGCCATGATATCAATTGGCTTTCTCGGGTTTATCGTATGAGCCCACCACATATTTACAGTTGGACTTGACGTCGACACACGAGCCTACTTTACCTCAGCTACTATAATCATTGCTATTCCTACCGGGGTCAAAGTCTTTAGCTGACTAGCCACCCTGCATGGAGGAAACATTAAATGATCGCCCGCCATACTATGGGCTCTTGGCTTTATCTTCCTATTCACTGTAGGAGGCCTAACCGGAATCGTACTGGCCAACTCATCACTGGACATCGTACTCCACGATACATATTATGTAGTAGCCCACTTTCACTATGTTCTATCAATAGGAGCCGTATTCGCGATCATGGCAGGCTTCGTCCACTGGTTCCCACTATTCACGGGCTACACATTAGATACAACCTGAGCAAAAATTCACTTTCTCATTATATTTGTAGGAGTCAATATGACTTTCTTCCCCCAGCACTTCTTAGGCCTATCCGGAATACCCCGACGATACTCCGACTACCCAGATGCCTACACAACATGAAATACAGTATCCTCCATGGGATCGTTCATCTCACTCACAGCTGTAATTCTAATAGTCTTCATGGTATGAGAGGCTTTCGCGTCAAAACGAGAAGTATTAACAGTTGAACTTACAACAACCAACCTCGAATGAATACACGGATGTCCCCCTCCCTACCACACATTCGAAGAACCTACCTACGTAAACCCCAAATAAGAAAGGAAGGAATCGAACCCCCTCATATCGGTTTCAAGCCAACATCATATCCATTATGTCTTTCTCTACCAGAGAGGTATTAGTAAAATTTACATAACTTTGTCAAAGTTAAATTATAGGTTAAACCCCTTTATATCTCCATGGCATATCCCTTCCAACTAGGCTTCCAAGATGCCACATCTCCCATCATAGAAGAGTTACTACATTTCCATGATCATGCCCTGATAATCGTTTTCTTAATTAGCTCACTGGTGTTATATATTATTTCACTCATACTAACAACCAACCTCACTCACACCAGCACTATAGATGCACAAGAGGTAGAAACAATCTGAACAATCCTACCGGCTATTATCCTCATTATAATTGCACTCCCATCTCTACGAATCTTATACATAATAGACGAGATTAACAACCCGTCCCTAACCGTCAAAACCATAGGACACCAGTGATACTGAAGCTATGAGTATACAGACTACGAAGACCTAAACTTCGACTCGTATATAATCCCCACATCCGACCTAAAACCAGGCGAACTCCGCCTACTAGAAGTAGACAACCGAGTAGTACTACCCATAGAACTAACCATCCGCATGCTAATCTCATCCGAAGACGTCCTACACTCATGAGCCATCCCTTCTTTAGGCCTAAAGACAGATGCCATTCCAGGACGCCTAAACCAGACAACCCTCCTATCCACCCGACCAGGCCTCTACTATGGGCAATGCTCAGAAATCTGTGGATCAAACCACAGCTTTATGCCTATCGTTCTTGAAATAGTCCCACTTAAACACTTCGAAAAATGATCCTCATCAATAGTATAAGACATTAAGAAGCTAAGTAGCGTTAACCTTTTAAGTTAAAGACTGAGGACCAACCCCCTCCTTAATGAAATGCCACAGCTAGACACATCCACATGATTTATTACTATCTTCTCTATAATTCTCACTCTATTTATCATAATACAATTAAAAATCTCAAAACACACCTTCCACTCCAACCCAGAGCCCCTAGAAGTTAAATCATCAAAACACACCACCCCCTGAGAGACCAAATGAACGAAAATCTATTCGCCTCTTTCATTACCCCAACGATAATGGGCCTTCCCATTGTTATCCTAATTATTATATTTCCCACAATACTATTTCCCTCAACAAACCGACTAATCAACAATCGCCTCGTTGCCATCCAACAATGATTAATTCATATAACATCAAAACAAATAATGACCATTCACAACCCCAAAGGCCAAACCTGAACTCTGATACTTATATCCCTTATTCTATTTATTGGCTCAACAAACTTACTAGGACTACTACCCCACTCCTTTACACCCACCACCCAATTGTCTATAAACCTAGGTATGGCTATTCCTCTATGAGCCGGAGCCGTTATCTTAGGTTTTCGTCACAAGACTAAAGCTTCCCTAGCACATTTCCTACCCCAGGGGACCCCTCTACCACTGATCCCTATACTAGTAATCATCGAAACCATCAGCCTATTCATTCAACCGATAGCCCTCGCCGTACGACTTACAGCCAATATTACCGCCGGGCACCTCTTAATTCACCTAATCGGTGGTGCCACACTAGTCCTACTAAGTATTAGCACGGCCACTGCCTTCATTACATTCATCATCCTAGTCCTGCTAACAATCTTGGAGTTCGCCGTAGCCTTGATCCAAGCATATGTCTTTACACTGCTGGTTAGTCTATACTTACATGACAATACTTAATGACCCACCAAACCCATGCGTACCACATAGTAAACCCCAGTCCTTGACCACTCACAGGAGCTCTATCTGCCCTTCTCCTGACATCCGGCCTAGTAATATGATTCCACTTCAACTCCACACTACTACTAACCCTAGGCCTACTAACCAACATACTAACTATGTATCAATGATGACGAGACATCATCCGAGAAAGCACCTTTCAAGGACACCACACGCCAATCGTACAAAAAGGCCTCCGATATGGAATAATCCTATTTATCGTCTCCGAAGTTTTCTTCTTCTCCGGATTCTTCTGAGCCTTCTACCACTCTAGTCTAGCCCCCACCCCCGAACTAGGAGGATATTGACCACCCGCAGGCATTCACCCTCTTAACCCCCTAGAAGTACCCCTCCTCAACACATCAGTCTTACTAGCCTCTGGGGTATCTATCACATGAGCCCACCACAGCCTAATAGAAGGCAATCGCAACCACATACTCCAGGCCCTACTTATTACTATTCTCCTAGGCCTATATTTTACTTTACTACAAGCATCCGAGTACCACGAAACCTCTTTCACAATCGCAGACGGAGTATACGGCTCAACTTTCTTCATAGCCACAGGATTCCACGGCCTACATGTCATTATCGGCTCAACTTTTCTCATCGTGTGCTTCCTACGCCAACTAAAATTCCACTTCACATCTAAACACCACTTTGGGTTCGAAGCCGCTGCCTGATATTGACATTTTGTAGATGTTGTATGACTATTCCTGTACGTATCTATCTATTGATGAGGATCATATTCTTTTAGTATAAGGCAGTACGATTGACTTCCAATCAGTCAGTTTCGGTAAACCCCGAAAAAGAATAATGAACTTTATATTAACCCTGTTGACGAACACTCTCCTAGCTTCACTCCTCGTAACCATCGCATTTTGATTACCACAAACCAATGTCTACTCAGAAAAAGCAAGCCCCTACGAATGTGGATTTGACCCCATAGGGTCGGCCCGACTACCCTTCTCTATAAAATTCTTTCTAGTAGCCATTACATTCCTACTATTTGACCTAGAAATTGCCCTCCTCCTACCCCTGCCATGAGCATCCCAAGCCACTAACCTAAAAACCATACTAACAACAGCCCTACTCCTAATCTCCCTATTAGCCATCAGCCTAGCCTATGAATGATCTCAAAAAGGACTAGAATGGACCGAATAATGATAATTAGTTTAAATAAAACAAATGATTTCGACTCATTAAATTATGAATACACTCATAATTATCAAATGGCCTTAATTTATATAAACACCATATTAGCCTTCACGGTATCCCTCCTCGGCCTATTACTATATCGATCCCACTTAATATCCTCACTCCTATGCCTAGAAGGCATGATACTATCTATATTCGTCATGGTAACAGTAATTATTCTAAACACACATCTAACCACATCAAGCATAATACCAATTGTACTGCTAGTATTCGCGGCCTGTGAGGCCGCCCTAGGCCTATCCCTCCTCGTTATAGTATCTAATACCTACGGAGTAGATTACGTACAAAACCTCAACCTACTACAATGCTAAAAATTATTATTCCCACGGCCATACTAATCCCCCTCGTCTGATTATCAAAACGCACTATAGTCTGAATTAACCCTACAGCACATAGCCTAATAATCAGCCTACTAAGCTTACCAATACTAAATCAATTTACTGATAACAGCCTGAATGTCTCCTTAATGTTTTTTTCCGACTCCCTCTCAACACCCCTACTTATACTAACCACCTGACTCTTGCCACTTATATTAATCGCCAGCCAACACCACCTAGCCAACGAATCGTTAAACCAAAAAAAGCTATTTATAACTATACTAATTCTCCTACAAGTATTCCTAATCATAACATTTACTGCTACCGAACTTATCCTATTCTACATTCTATTTGAAGCCACGCTATTGCCCACCCTGATCATTATCACCCGATGAGGGAACCAGACAGAACGACTCAATGCAGGACTTTACTTCCTATTTTACACACTAGTGGGATCCCTTCCCCTCCTAGTAGCACTGATCTACATCCAAAACATCACAGGAACCCTAAACTTTTTATTATCCACATACTGACTACAACCCCTATCCCCCTCCTGAAGCAACGCTTTCCTCTGACTAGCATGCATAATGGCATTTATGGTAAAAATACCACTATACGGCCTACACCTCTGACTACCAAAAGCACACGTAGAAGCCCCCATCGCCGGATCCATAGTTTTAGCAGCTATCCTTCTAAAACTAGGGGGCTACGGCATACTACGAATCACAACATTTCTAAACCCTGTAACGGACTTCATAGCATACCCATTCCTAATGCTCTCCCTATGAGGAATAATTATAACCAGCTCTATCTGCTTGCGTCAAACAGACCTAAAGTCCCTCATCGCATACTCCTCCGTCAGCCACATAGCACTGGTAATCGTAGCAGTCCTTATCCAAACACCATGAAGCTATATAGGAGCAACAGCCCTAATAATCGCTCACGGCCTAACATCCTCTATACTATTCTGCCTAGCAAACTCAAACTACGAACGAATTCACAGTCGCACTATAATCCTGGCCCGTGGCCTACAAACCATACTACCCCTAATAGCAGCCTGATGACTACTAGCAAGCCTAACCAACCTAGCCCTCCCACCAACAATTAACCTCATCGGAGAATTATTTGTAGTTATAGCAACATTCTCATGATCTTACATATCCATCATTCTTATAGGAACCAATATCGTTATTACAGCCCTATATTCCCTATACATACTGATCACAACCCAGCGGGGCAAACACACATATCACATTAACAACCTTACCCCTTCTTTCACACGAGAAAACACCCTTATAACCATACACATTATGCCCCTTCTCCTCCTATCCATCAATCCTAAAATCATCCTAGGCACCCTGTACTGTAAATATAGTTTAAGCTAAAACATTAGATTGTGAATCTAATAATAGAATATAAAACTTCTTATTTACCGAGAAAGCACGCAAGAACTGCTAACTCATGCTCCCATATATGACAATATGGCTTTCTCACACTTTTAAAGGATGGTAGTTATCCATTGGCCTTAGGAGCCAAAAAATTGGTGCAACTCCAAATAAAAGTAATAAACCTATTTACCCCATTAATACTAACCTCTCTACTAGTTCTGATTATCCCAGTCATCGTAGCCACCCTCAACCTCCACAAGACCAGCACCTATCCTCACTACGTGAAAACAACCATCGTATGAGCCTTCACAATTAGCCTTATCCCAACAATAATGTTTCTACAATCAGGACAGGAAATAATCCTAATAAACTGACATTGAATATCTATCCAAACCCTAAAAATCTCAATAAGCTTTAAACTAGACTATTTCTCCATAATCTTTACACCCGTGGCACTGTTTGTCACATGATCTATTATAGAATTTTCCCTATGATACATACACTCAGACCCCTATATCGACCGATTCTTTAAGTACCTACTTATATTTCTCGTCACAATACTTATTCTAGTAACCGCCAATAATTTATTTCAACTGTTCATCGGATGAGAAGGAGTAGGCATCATATCATTTCTCCTTATTGGATGATGATATGGACGAACCGACGCCAACACCGCAGCCCTACAAGCCATCCTATACAACCGAATCGGAGATATTGGTTTTCTAGTAGCCATAGCCTGATTCCTCTTTAACACCAACACCTGAGAACTACAACAGATTTTTTCACTCAACCTAGACAACACAAACCTCCCATTAGCCGGACTAGTCATTGCCGCAACAGGAAAATCAGCCCAATTTGGCCTCCACCCATGACTACCATCAGCCATAGAAGGCCCCACCCCCGTCTCAGCCCTACTCCACTCCAGCACAATAGTTGTAGCAGGGATATTCCTACTCATCCGATTCTACCCGCTAATTGAAAACAACAAAAACATCCAATCCGTAGTACTTTGCCTAGGTGCCATCACCACCCTATTTACAGCAATCTGTGCCCTCACCCAAAACGACATTAAAAAGATCGTAGCCTTCTCAACCTCCAGTCAACTAGGCCTAATGATAGTAACAATCGGTATCAACCAACCCCACCTAGCATTTCTTCACATCTGTACACATGCATTCTTCAAAGCCATACTATTTCTATGCTCCGGCTCCATTATCCACAGCCTTAACGACGAACAAGACATCCGAAAGATAGGAGGCCTATACAAAACCCTCCCCTTTACCACTACTGCCTTAACAGTGGGTAGCCTAGCACTCACAGGAATACCATTCCTAACAGGATTCTACTCCAAAGACCTAATTATTGAATCAGCCAACACCTCATATACCAACGCCTGAGCCCTTCTAATAACCTTAATTGCCACCTCCCTAACCGCTGTGTACAGCACCCGAATCATCTTCTTTGCACTCCTAGGACAACCTCGATTTCCCACACTCATTTTAATCAATGAAAACAACCCGTACCTAATAAACTCCATTAAACGCCTCCTAATTGGAAGCATCTTTGCCGGATTCCTTATTACTAATACCATTCCTACCATAACTGTACCCCAAATAACCATGCCCTGATACCTAAAAATCACCGCCTTACTAGTAACTATCACAGGCTTCACCATCGCCCTAGACCTGACCTCAGCAACACAGAACTTCAAACTTAATCACCCCTCAACCCCATTCAAATTCTCTAACCTTCTTGGCTACTTCCCAACTGTTATACACCGCCTCATACCCCTAATAAACCTGTCCCTCAGCCAAAAAACAGCCTCTCTCCTATTAGATCTGACCTGAATAGAAAAGGCCCTTCCCAAGTCAATTTCTCTCCTCCAAATGAAAGCCTCCACCCTAGTATCAAGCCAAAAAGGCCAAATCAAGCTCTACTTCCTCTCCTTCTTCTTAACACTAACCCTAAGCCTAATCACACTTAACCTCCACGAGTAACCTCCAGAACAACAACCACCCCAATAAGCAAAGACCACCCAGTAACAACCACCAACCAAACTCCATAACTATACAAAGCAGCCACACCCACTACCTCCTTGCTAAACACCCCAGAATCCTCAACACCACAAATAACCCAATCTCCCACGCCATTTAACTCAAAAACACCCTTCAACCCCTCACTATTCAATACACACAAAACAAATATGGTCTCAACAACTAAACCAGCAACAAAAGCCCCCAACACTACTTTATTAGAAACCCATACCTCAGGATACTGCTCTGTAGCCATAGCTGTGGTATAACCAAACACAACTAACATCCCGCCTAAATAAATCAAAAACACTATTAATCCCAAAAAAGACCCCCCAAAACTTATTACAATACCACACCCAACCCCACCACCCACAATCAATCCAACCCCTCCGTAAATAGGAGACGGCTTAGAAGAAAACCCTACAAAGCTAATAACAAAAATAGTACTTAAAATGAATACAATATATGTCATCATTATTCTCACATGGAATCTAACCACGACCAATGACATGAAAAATCACCGTTGTATTTCAACTACAAGAACAATAATGACCAACATCCGCAAGTCTCACCCACTATTCAAAATCATCAACAACTCGTTCATTGACCTACCAGCCCCATCGAGCATCTCTTCCTGATGAAACTTTGGCTCCCTCCTAGGAGTATGCTTAGCCGTACAAATCCTCACAGGCCTTTTCCTAGCCATACACTATACATCAGACACCACAACAGCCTTCTACTCCGTAACACACATTTGCCGAGACGTCAACTACGGCTGAGTTCTACGCTACCTCCACGCCAACGGAGCCTCAATATTCTTCATCTGCTTGTTCCTCCACGTAGGACGAGGAATCTACTACGGCTCCTACACATTCTCAGAGACATGAAACATCGGAATTATCCTTCTCTTCGCCGTAATAGCCACAGCATTCATAGGCTATGTACTCCCCTGAGGCCAAATATCCTTCTGAGGCGCAACCGTAATTACAAATCTACTTTCAGCCATCCCGTATGTAGGAACTACCCTAGTAGAGTGAGTGTGAGGTGGATTCTCAGTAGACAAAGCCACACTCACTCGATTTTTCGCCCTACATTTCCTACTACCCTTCATCATCTCAGCCATAGTTATAGTCCACCTTCTCTTCCTACACGAAACAGGGTCAAACAACCCAACCGGAATCCCATCTGATATAGACATAATCCCATTCCACCCCTACTACACAATTAAAGACATCCTAGGCCTTGTCCTAATACTTACAGCACTAATATCCTTAGTCCTGTTCGCCCCCGACCTCCTAGGAGACCCCGACAACTATACGCCAGCCAACCCACTAAACACCCCGCCCCACATCAAACCAGAGTGGTATTTCCTATTTGCCTACGCTATCCTACGCTCAATTCCAAACAAACTTGGGGGTGTAGTAGCCCTAGTCCTATCCATCCTCATCCTAGCCGCCATCCCCCTACTACACACATCTAAACAACGCAGCATAGCATTCCGACCCCTAAGCCAATGCCTATTCTGACTCCTAGTAGCAGACCTCCTAACACTAACCTGAATCGGAGGCCAACCTGTCGAACACCCGTTCATCATTATCGGACAACTAGCCTCCATCATATACTTCCTAATCATCCTAGTCCTAATACCACTCGCGAGCATAGCAGAAAACCATCTATTAAAATGAAGAGTCTATGTAGTATATTACATTACCCTGGTCTTGTAAACCAGAAAAGGGGAACGATACTCCCCCACAGACTTTCAAGGAAGGAACTCCAAATTCCACCATCAGCACCCAAAGCTGAAATTCTAATTAAACTACTCCTTGCGTACGCGCACCCACTCCCACTAGTATAGGTAAGCTCACCAAACCCCCCCTCCCCCCGTTAAATCCCAACATCATATGCAACTATCAATATCTTGCCAAACCCCAAAAACAAGAACAAGCGCACGACTGATGCAACTGAGACCAGCCCCCGCCAACGACTAAGCACTAGCAAAGCCCACAAGTCTCAACGATTTAACCTAGCTTCTCTCTTCACCCCCACCGTTTGATACAAACCTACTACTTTAATGATTTAATTTTCCTTAGACACCTATCCCTCTAGATCTGAAACCATCCCCCACAAATTCAATTTCAACTATAAAAACTTATGCCCCCCCCCCCTCACCCCAACATTTATGAATGGACCTAAACCAACCCCCTCCAGTTCTTTAGTATTAATTTACTTTTAATTCACCCTATGTAATTAGTGCATAATATTAATTAGACCATAAATTATACAGTACATACTATGTATAATCGTACATAAATTATTTGCCCCATGAATAATAAGCAAGTACAGTAATATTAAAATATTACATAAGACATTAAATGGAACTCACAACAGTAAAATTAATAAAAGACATGAATATCCTTGTCCAAATCAAATGTTTAATTTTACATAGTACATAGAATGTTTTATAGTACATACCCCATTAAGTCAAATCATTTCCAGCCAACATGCATATCACCTCCAATAGGTTATTTCTTGTCTACCAACTCACGTGAAACCAGCAACCCTTGCGAGAAGGATCCCTCTTCTCGCCCCGGGCCCATAACTCGTGGGGGTTTCTATACTTGGGGTGTAAACGACATCTGGTTCTTTCTTCAGGGCCATCTCACCTAAAATCGCCTATTCTTTCCTCTTAAATAAGACATCTCGATGGGTTAGTGACTAATCAGCCCATGCCGACACATAACTGTGGTGTCATGCCTCTGGTATCTTTAATTTTTTAGGGGTATGCTTGGACTCAGCTATGGCCGTCAGAGGCCTTAACACAGTCAAGCAAATTGTAGCTGAGCTCAAATTGAACCATGTTTAACTAGACATCAAAATCAAAGGGTAAATTAAATGAATGATATAGGACATAAAGACTAATCGAGCGGGAGAAGGCAGCGGTCAACACGTGATTAAACAAGATGTGACATTGAGTTAACCCTAAAGGGGTACTATTCAGTCAATGGTTTCAGGACATAGCAACTTTGGACGCACAGCACGTACGCACAGCACGTACGCACAGCACGTACGCACAGCACGTACGCACAGCACGTACGCACAGCACGTACGCACAGCACGTACGCACAGCACGTACGCACAGCACGTACGCACAGCACGTACGCACAGCACGTACGCACAGCA